GTCATTTGATCCAATAACGTTCCATTAGATAGGAACAGATTTGATAAATACTGATAACTCTCGGATAGAGTATTAGAACGGAAAGATCCATTAGATAATGAACTATTGGTTCTAAGCCATCTCTGGCGATGAATCAACAATTCGAAGTGCTTTTCTTGCGTATTCTTGATGAACCAGCGTTTATATATAGATGTAGGAGAATTTGTTTGGGAAGTAAGAAGCCCTTTTGACATCTCTTGATCTGCAAAGAATTCTCGACGTGAAAACACAGAGACAAAGGGCTGATCTTTGAATAGGAAAAGGAATGGATCTGCAGGGTCCCAAATGAATTGGCTTATTCGAAAAAAGCCTTGTTCTTTGGAAGATCTATCTCGTGTCTGGTACTGCATGGTTCCACTCTGCAAGAACTCCGAATCATTCTCTTGAAGCTCATCCTCTTTATGATAAATGATCCGCTTGCCCCGAAATGACCTGGCCCAATAGGGAAATCCCAATTCATTGGGCCTTTCGATACAATCAAATAGATTGCCACAAGGGTGCCATATTCTAGGAGCCCAAACTATGTGATTGAATAAATCCTCCTCGAGCTGTTGCGGGTCGAGGGCTCCTTCTCCTCCCCCTTCTTCAAACTCCAATTCGTATTTTTCATATAGAAATCTCTGATCAACGATAGAATAAGATCCATTTTGCATCATATCGAAAGGATTCCTTGGTTCGGACCGAAGAAGCAATGTCACTCGATCCTTATAAAACTGACTGCAATCTTTTTCTGTCGGTGAGGATCCCACCAGAACGCCTTCTACTTCTAATAGGCCATGAACTAGATCAGAATCATTCTCAACGAATCCATAAGAAGTGATCCCGTTTTTTTCATCGGGTCCGGGTGGAGACCAAAGATCTTGAGCGACCGATCCGGCAGAACAACTCAAAAGATAAAGAAGGATCGTTAATTTCTTCATGCTCGTTCCAAGCTCGAAGTACCATTTGTACAAATAATAATCCCCTTCCTTACATGATTTCTTCTTCATATAGATAGATATAGGATCTATGGGGCAATTGCTTAGAAGTACATTTTGTGCAATAGCCCTTCCTATCTGATAGAAAAGGATCCCATGATCCTGAACCGATCGTACCTGGGATCGCAAATCCCAAGTTTGTTTATGAAGAGCGGATCTAATTGTATTAGTGTCTATAATGGATTTCTTCTGTGTAATACTAATTGATAGGGCCTCATTGGTAAGTGCTACAAGATCTCGTGCATTGGAACCCATGGTTATGGACCCGAATCCATTAGTATGGAACATTTTCTTTTCCAAGTAAAATCCCCTAGTATAGGAAAGAGTGAAAAAGTGCTTTCGTTGTTGTGGAATAAGAAGCCTTCGTATCTTAATGCATGTATTTGATTTATTCGGAGCTATTAGAGCAGGATCCACTTTTTGGGGAATATGAGTCGAAGCAATAATAAGAATATTTCGAGTGGAGCATCTTTCACAATCCCTGGAGAGATGGTTCACTAATAGACCGAGGGATAAGTAATTCGACTCATTCACATACAGATCATGAATGTTTGGAATCCATATTATGCAAGGAGACATCGCTTTTGCTAATTCGAATGGAAGGGTAATATCAAATCGGTCTATTTTCGGCGTCATATACATAGTTAGCGCATTCGTCATAGTTAGCAGCTCCGTATCAAGGTCATCATCGATATCGTCACTATCATCAATATCGTCACTATCATCAATATCGTCACTATCATCAATATCGATATCATCAATAAGATAACCTTTAGGCTTGTCATCCAGGAACTTGTTCGGAAATACCGTAATGAAAGGAACATAGGAGTTTGTCGCTAGGTATTTGACCAAATAGGATCGTCCAGTTCCTATAGAACCTATCACTAAAATACCCCTAGAGGGGGATAGGGCTAAGCGGAGCGAAAAGGGTTTTCCAGGAGATGGGAAATGAAAACTATTAGCCCCACACGAGGTTTGTGAATAAGTGATTGTCTGAGAATGAGCAAGGAATATCCGTCTTTCTGCTATACAGGATCTATTGAACTCATAATTCATTAGATTCTTTTTATGAATGTCGACTAAGTATCGTAAGTAAACTGATCCCGGTTGTTCAATCATTTGATAACCAGAATCATTCTTTGATAAATGATCACTATGAGTCAGACTCAATAGAATTTGATCAATCCTTTTTTCTGTCGTTAAGGTGGAGAACTGAACCAAGAATTCTCTTTCTTCATCATCAATCGAATCACTGTTCGCAACCCAGGATTCTATTTTATCATCAATCCAATCACCGTTCACGTTTTTTCTTTTTCGTATCAATGAATAGATCTCTTTACTTGTACGACTTAGATGTCCCGTATTTCTCGAAAAAGTGATTCGATTGATGGGATTTGGTATGATACTTATGAGATCCATAATATCGACGAGATTGATATTCCAATATTTCTTCTTAGAACGTATTGATTTGACCCCATAAGCGGGACCACCACCCAATAGCATGTTGCCGCCAGAAGCAGAACCCCGTATTTCTTCTAGAGAATCTCCGAATTGTTTCAGAGCAACTAGAAAGAAGTTCTTTAACCAGAAAGAATTCCGTTCAGATGTAGGATACCCATCCAGAAGTTTTCGCAACTCAATCATGTATGATGGAATCATCAAAGATTTGATCTTTTCGAACTCTGTCTGTAACTCACTAGAGGCTCGGGAAACAAAGAGAAGATGTGTACGAACTAGATATACAGCAACAAGAAGAAAGAAAAGGATTGAATAGAGTAACTCCCGAGCATTTGGTGATCTCAGATGTGCCCATATCAATGGAACGGGTGACTCATTATGTCGACGAATCATTTCTTCAGACAGAAGAAGATCATGTAAACACTTACTCGAAATCTCACTTATCAGATTCCATTGTGGAAGAATCGCCCACAATTTTTTCTGAGGAATTGGCCATGATATATCTGATCCACGCATAATATCATGAAAAATGGATACCCATTTTTGACTGATACTTAGTATCGGCAATAGGTCTGAAAAAGTATCTAAAAGGGTGAGATTTAGATATTTGCACCCTGCCGAAGTAAGGAACCATGGCATATATGTTTGGAACAGATTCAATTTGGAGAGATTTGAAAAAGTACTATCTCGTTGAAAGGTTCTATACATCTGCCGTTTCTCAACGCATTTCTTTAGACAAAGACTCCTTTTTTTTATCTTTTCGGATGGTAAATATTTCTCAGAATATGGAGTGTGAATCAACCCCATGTTTGAATTGAAATTGAAATACTGATGCAAGTTCTTCCCTTCTGAATCAGATGGATTCATATCTGAAAGAGGTTGACAATAAGTTCTTTCAAAATGAACAATTTGTCCCTCTGTTAGAGGTGTTCCAGAAATGTCTGCGATCGAGTAAAGAGCTCTACGAACGAATGGAGCGGGTCGAATTGGAAAATGGAAAGATTTGTACAAGTTATATGTTTCGTCACCACTTTGTGGAAAATCATTAGGTATGAATATGTTAGATACCTGTGACTCGATTGGTGAAATAGTATCTCTCTCCCCAAAAACATGTTTTTTTTTACCTTTACCGACGCACAAAGAAAATATTTTCTTGCGAATGAACAAGATATTGAGGAATTGTCCATACGTAAGATCATACTTATTGATACGGGCCTTTTCCACATAAAAAGGGAATCTTTTGTTACAATAGAACCAGAAGTGATGTGGATTATTCAAGAATCGAAGTCGATTTGCTTTATAAAAAGAAGATATCAATGAACTTCTATGAAATGGTTTCGCAGGATTCAGCCAATTGTCTCGATCGTGGGATATCATTGAGAAATAGGAATCCGCGTTATCAAAGGATTTCCTGCGATTATTTCGGGTATGGAATGATTCAATCATCCACTTTGGTATCTTATTGAACAAAAATGGTGATATTCTTCCTCCATTGATCAAGAATTTCGATTTTTGGGAAGTATCATGATCATCCAATAAGAAGGATTTCCATTTATTCAAATGAACAATTTGAACACCTATTGATTCTAACAACTGATTGCAGAGTTGATCATTCGGACCTTTCAATTCATAAATGTGGATCTCGGACCTATGACTGGGGATATTCCCGATACTCACAAAGAAAAAAGGAAGTGACTTAGACAAAAAGAGAAGCGACTTGGACAAAAAGAAACGAAGTGACTTAGAAAAATATTGTTTGTCGATAACCTCGGACCAATCAATCGAATATTGATTAATACGTAATCGATCGAACACTACTTGAAAAAGGCTCTTCTGCTCAGCAACGAAATGTTCCAAATGTTCCTGTAAATTCTTGCTCCCCTTGGACCATTTGTATCTATATGCATCAGGATACCGATTCGTGGATCTCTCGGTTCGAGAAATAAGAGGATCGAACCATTTCTTCTGACTCTTTTTCAAATTCGATAAATGTTGGTTGATCGTATATTTCATTATAGTTCTATGATTCAGAGTATCATTTCCTATTTGATCCCTTTGAATTCCATATTCGAAGTTGCGATCGGATCTCTTAAAGAATTGATTCGATACATTTCTTATGTACCCATGGGTGCTATATTGGATTTGAATCAGATTTTGGATAAATCTATATTGATTGATTGCCTTCATTATGTTGTTGCTAGCAAATACCACTCTTTTTTGTTTTGGATCTTCCAAAGCATTCCCGCAGGAGATCTGGACCCATTTTTTTCTGATCCTTTGATAAAAAGATTCATTCTCTTCATAAAAAATAGGAGGTAGAACCAATAAAGATTTCTTTTTCGATTCATCCCTGGAGTTAAATACCTCATTCAAGAATTTTTTTTGATCCAATCTGTAGGAATCAATAGAAAAGGCCGATCCCTTATGATACACCAGATCCGGCTCGGTTATTGATAGAGTTAATAGATCTGCGATTTCTTGAAATTTCTCTTCGGATTCAAAATCGTGGTGCAACGTGTATCCTCCCCTGTTCCGGTCATGGAATAGATGAAATAAATCAAAAAATGAATTTTGGTTTAAGAATGAAATCTTATTGGAACTGTCCATATCCGGTTCATCCTTCGGAACCATATCACATCCCGGATCTGAGAAAATAGGATGAATTGAGACGGTATTTTGTAAATACGTAATTATCCGGAATATATCAACCATTTCTTTATTTTCCGATCTCCTGGAAGGGACAAAAGAAAAATCTTGTTGTTTCTTCAACAATTTCTGATCTCTAGTGGACCCCTCAGTAGGATTCGAACCCAGATGAAGTTCTGACCACCTGTCAGAGAAAAAAGAACGAATTGATCTTGTAGGATTCCCAAGAAATTCTTCGATTTCTTCCGGAAGCCGATGATTATTCATCGGCTTCTCACGTTCCGTGAATAGTCGGGACATTGAGGAATCCCCAGAAAGGCGTTTCGGGAATCGGTCTAATTCTATCTCTGTTCGTTCCGTTTGAAGAAAGCAAGGATCCCAAAGAATCGATCTTTCTTTTAGTTGTTGAATCTCGCTTTGATTGATCAATGTGTGATATTCCGAATCCTCATGACTAATGGAATCTAAATGATCTCTGGATTGATCAGAAGATCCTTTCAATTGGCTAGAATCCGTTACTTGAACGAAAATAGATCTTGTCGAATCATATTGCATATTTGACGATACATTCCGTACCTTGCTAAAAAACCGATCCTTGTTTACCAACCGCACACTGTCTAACCAAATCCAATTCTCTCTCGATACGTTCCTCAAAAAATCCGATTCGTGCGGATTCTTACCCCAACTAACGAAGAGATCTTGGCGGAATTGCCACATATGAAATTGAGCACAATTTTGCAAAGAAATACCCCACTTGTTTCTCGAGAGGAGATGGGAAACACGCTCAATATCATTTGATTGAATAGTTGACCCAGCTCCTTGTTGTTTGAAGAAACCCTCCACTTCAATAGGTCTTTTTTCACGAAAAGCAGACATGAGATAACAAATCCAGTGTTTCACTAAGATTTCGAATAGCTGTCCCGAATTCAAGTTAATTATGTTTCGCTTCTTCCTCGGAGAAAGACGATCAAACAATTCCCAATCATGGTCCTTGCGGATCGGATCATCCGTATAGGATACAAAAGGAGACTCCAGATATTTGAGATCTTTCTCTTTGAATGAGATCTCAATTCCAGCTACGGTTTCATTCGATATCTTACAACTAGAATCCCTCCTTTTTCCGATCTGGTTCCTCCGCCACCGCGAACCCCAGTTAGATTCAGGCATGATAAACTTTTTAGTTATTGGGAGAACCAAAGTACTCTCTTTCGGATCCATGAAACAACTCTCAGAGATCTTTTTCCCTTTTGGAAGATACAGGAGCGAAACAATTAACCTATTGATATTGGAAGACCCAAAGGATTCTTCCAATGCATCATTTCTGGGTCCAATGGAATTCATAGGTATAGGAAGAAGCCCCATCAAATAGATATTTTTTCTTTCGACCATATTTCGACTGTTAATACGATATATAAGGACCGCTACTGCAAGCAGTACTACCCCTTTGATCGTGAAATATCGATTGCTTGTTAAACCCTGCGAATCGCGTGAAAGTAGGATACTCCAAATTCGGGGGTCAAAGAGTTTCATAAAACGTTCTTGGTGGAAAAAAATGTGAGTGAAAGATCCCACGGAATCGAATTTTGTCCACGAATCTAAGAAATAGTGAGAATTCTTGATCTCTCTCAGTATCTCTCTCAATTCGAAGATCCAGGATTTTAATGGATGTCGTTTCACTGCTTCCTGCTTCATTGATTCCTCCTAAGGATTTCATTTCAATTGGAATTTGGTTATTCACGATGTACGACGATCCCCGTTACGCATCCATGGCTGAATGGTTAAAGCGCCCAACTCATAATTGGCAAATTCGTAGGTTCAATTCCTGCTGGATGCAAGCCAACGGGAACGTTCAATACGTCTATTGGAATTGGCTCTGTATCAATGAAATCTCATCATCCATACATAACGAATTGGTATGGTATATTCATACCATAACATATGAACAGTAAGAAATAGAATTCTTATCGATACTGGAACTCATAGGGAAGAAAATGGATTTATGGATGGAATCAAATATGCAGTATTTACAGACAAAAGTATTCGGTTATTGGGGAACAATCAATATACTTCTAATGTCGAATCAGGATCAACTAGGACAGAAATAAAGCATTGGGTCGAACTCTTCTTTGGTGTCAAGGTACTAGCTATGAATAGTCATCGACTCCCGGGAAAGGGTAGAAGAATGGGACCCATTATGGGACATACAATGCATTACAGACGTATGATCATTACGCTTCAACCGGGTTATTCTATTCCACCTCTTAGAAAGAAAAGAACTTAAATCAAAATACTTAATAACACGGCGATACATTTATACAAAACTTCTACCCCGAGCACACGCAATGGAGCCGTCGGCAGTCAAGTGAAATCCAATCCACGA